ATATTGAATCAATCGAACGCACTTCTAACACCTGTTCTACTTTTGGAAGCCCCTGAGTTATATCGCCGGATCTCGATTTTTCATATATAAATGCAATTAAAGTATCCCCCTCGTACAGGATTCCCCCATAATGGCCATGAACGGTTGCTCCTGGAGTGGCCAAATAGGGCTTAGCTGATCGTATTACTACAGAGTCAACTTCAACAAGTATAACTTGGCCCGATTTTAGGTGTGGTACGTTTTTGGCTATACATATATTTTCACAAATAAACTGCCCAAGACTCATTATTGTAGATGTTTCTTGACAATAATTGGGATGGAGAAAATACCAATTCAAATTGAAAATAATGTTACTGCATGGGTCGGGGTTATAAATTTTCTCATTTTCATCGATTAAATAATATTTAAATTTAATTACTTGAAAAGTCTGTTTTAAATTGTCAAGTTGCAAATAGTTATTTACCAAGATCTGATTATGAGTTATTAAATGGTAAAATGAAGAAACATTTGCAATTAGAATTAGAAGGGCTGTTCCTAAAGGCCCCAGCGAATTATTAATTGGAATTACAGGATCTTTTGTAATTTGAATTGATTCTTTTATCACCTTGTGTATCACATTGTGATTGTGATATTTTACATCGTTGAGTGGACCCATTCGAAAACAATTGGATGATGACAAAATTATCAACGATTGGAATCCCGTATTTTTATTCAACAATGTATGAATAGTTCTTTGATTTTGATTAAGGGGTTGTTGAATTCTTGCCTTGGAATAAATCGAAGAAAACGGATTGATTTTGGTGCAATCGGATCCATTATCCGAGAGCAATCTTGAGCCCGACGGATCATTCCTTTTTCCGATATATGAAATGGTGGATTTCAGCAAGTCGATTCTTAGGAAATGTCGAATCAACCCATTTGCCCTTATTTCAACAAAGGAAGCACGAGCTTCTTGACTAGAAGAACTTTTTCTGTCTTGGTCCCAATTCAATACTAAACAAGTCCGAACTAATTGAATATTTGTATCAGAAATTCCTCGAATTGGTTTACCATTTCCATAAAGGATATAATTGACAACTCGAAGTTTCACATTATCCCTTTCCTGCAACAGATCCGGGGGGAAAAGCGTTCCTAAAGTTATACCGTCCGTTATTTCATATGTGACGACAGGCCGAACCAAAACAAAATACGTTTTTTTACTAGGTGTGATCCGTTGAACATAGATCCAATTTTCCCATTTTTTGGATTCCTTAGAATTTTTTTTTCCTGTTCCTGGTGGTATCAAAACGCCGCTATGTCGGGATATCTTATCTGTCTTTCCAGGAAAATGGATATCTCCAGAAAAGATTTTAAGTTCAATTCTTTTTTTTTTTCTCTCCACTCGGACCAACCCGGCTACTCGGCTTCTTATATTTAAAGTAATTTGTGTATCTATCCCAATGATACTATTGTTCCGTACCATTATGTACGAAGATCCAGGTAATATATGCACTTCCTCGGGAATGAAAAAAAACCGATCCACTTTCATTTGGTATTTTGGCCTAAATTCCTGGCCTCCTCGATACTCAATCAAATCCTCTTTTTTGATGATTGAATGCATTTCTAGAGTCCCATATTTAGTAATGCCCGAACTCTTTCTTCTGTATCGAGGATCGTCCAAATAAGCAAGAATACTATTTCTACGGAAAATCCCATTGATGGGGATTTCAATCGAGATATCTGAAGGGGGCGTTAGTTCGTTCTCGCGCTCTTGAATCGATTGGAGTGGAATGATTAATCTATTTCTTCGCCTCTTTGAGACTAAATCAGAATTCTGATAGAGAACGGTCGGATCTACGAGATTACAACGACCAGTACAGATAATTCGAATAAGGTCTGAATAATCAGGAATCCTGTCTTCTTTTTTACCCGAAAAAGCTGAAGTAAAGAATTTTTCTCTCGGCTGATCATTTGTTCCTGAAAGGTTAGAAGTAGATCTTTTCTTGACAGAACGAGAATGCGCACTCATTTGATCTTGATCCTTGTGGATCGAAAGTGAAACTAGACTGGATCTGCGCGGCCCTCCTAATAATATCCATAAATGACTTGTTTTTGGTAATAGATGAACACTGCCGTATGTAAATTCGGGTGCATGATACACATCGGTGCTCCAGTGCATTTCTCCGTCTGAGTCAGAATAAATATGTTTTCGAACCTTCTCTTTAAAATTCAAAGTGGATGTTCCTGCGCGAATCTCAGCAATCACTTGTTCTGATTCTACATATTGATCGTTTTGAACTAAAAGAAAGCTTTGGGTTGGAATATTTACATTATGTCGAATATCTTCACTCTCAATAGTTACATACAAGTTTATAGAACAGAGAAGGGCGGGATGTCCATGGCGTGTACGTGTCGGATGAACCAAATCCTCATTGAATTTTATTTTTCCATTAGAAGGGGCTCGCACGTGTTCTGCAGTACCCCCCGTGAATACTCCGCCGGTATGAAAAGTTCTTAATGT